TTGATCAATTGTTTTTGCTCACCATCCAAGCCCCCCATATAGCTTAGAATTTCCGAGGACGAGAAATTGATATTACGCGATCCTTACTGTCCATCTTTATCAGCCAACTCCCCTGTTTCCATCTTTCAGAGTTTACCACTCTTCATAGCTTCTTGAACTTATTTTAGCTCCGAGTATACACTCTCGCGTCATACGGCTCCGTCCCGGACCTCCCCTTTCCTTTTACTTCGTAACAGAGATCCATTCTATCTCGTAATCATTCTCATTCTATTTTGAGCATAGCGCTCCTACTCCTTCTCCTTTTTCATCGTCGTTGGTCCTTTTGACATAACATTCTCGGCCGCCTCCGGTCCGGTAGGAAAGAAACCTGTAGCCAGTGACTAGCTCCGCTATGGAGCTACGTGTATACCGCCACGTCGAGACTCTCTTTTGAAAGCCACCGGCTTGTTGAAGAGGGAAAGATCACTCCTAAATGCAGCCGTGATCTTATATACGATACCATCAGACGCGCCCCTCGCAGTAAAAACTCTCCTCTCCAGTGGGCTCGTTTCCTTCAACTAATTCAAGCGATTCAGTCGGTAGGAAAGTTATCTCACTGAACATTGGATTATATACAAAACCTCGTGAAAAAAACAACGCAAAATCGAAAGTCTAGTCCTTTGCTTTGTACCAGAAGAGTGCAGCAAGGAGGAGATACTAAGTAATCAAAAGGATGCAAGCAAGGAATCCGGCCTATTGGATTAAAGCAAGGAAGCAAGAAAAGAGATAAACGTTAGAAGGAGGTAGGAGGATTCACTCTTGCTATGCCGCACTCTCATACTTTTGAGTAAGGAATTCCCTGCAAGGCAGTTAAAGCTATCAGATATAGGAGAGACTACCTACTTCAAGTTCAAGGCAGGCTAGCTCAGTACACGATTGCCTTCCTTTAATGTGCAATTCCCGTCCTTTAAATAGAGCAACTTCCCGCTCTTCTGTCTGTCATCTGTCAACAGGTAACGGTCGCATCTCTCCAGTAATTGTCCTGTAGGCGGTACAATCGCTCATCCGTCCACGACGTCCTACGAATACTTTCCTCTAGCTTCTGTTATGAGTGAATTTCTATGGCCTCCTATTTGATCTAATCTAAAAAGAAGCCCTGTGAAAGCGGAGCTATACGGTCAATTAACGTTCTTTCAGAACCTTAGCGTTTCACACTAAGTAAGCAAGCTACCTTATTTATGTGCTTTAGTCGAACAAGCAAGCCAGCCTAGCAGAGTCAGCCTTCCCTCTTCTCTTCACTGGCTCTGATCTCATCAGACTCGTATCCAGCCTCTCTTTTCTCGGTCTCGGTGCTCGGTCCAGGGGAAGAGAAAGACTCGGATCCAGGGAGGGAAAAATACCGGTATCCTAGCTCCATTTCAAGCCTAAGCGCTCCCCCCGCTTCTCGATCCCCAGCTTCCGCTGCTAAGCAACCATCTTCCCTCTCTTCGTCTCCCACTCCTTCTCCCATCACTGGGTATTGGACACCAAGAGGCGGGTACTGAACCCCGAGAGTGAAGGCGATTCACCGAAACCACAAGTGTTATCACGTATCTAATGTCCATTGACCCGCGGGTAGGAGATATGAGGCGACCGGAACGAACGAATGAGAGATAGGAAGCTCCGACCCGCCCAGAAACCCACCTCTTCTTCACGGGATGAGAGGCGCATCAGACTCTGCATCTTCATCTCTATCCCCCTATCGAGTGGATCAACTCCTTTTACTTCGTAACCTTCACTGCAGAGCATCAAATTCCCAACCAATCTATTCCGAACGGAAGCGATCGATCGAATGGAGCTAGCTTACAAGAGGAGGCCCCATAAGCTTCGAAGTTCCCCGGATTTTTTTCTAAGTTCTTGTTTGATCTGCCGCTGTTAGAACACCACAATATTCGGCCTTTTGAGGTTAATGCTCTCAATGGTGAATCGACCATTCGATATCCCGGCGGAATGGAAGAAAAGTAATGAAACCCCCGATGGCTACTAAAAAACCTCCTTTGACTTTCTGAAGAATAAAGCCCTTTACCTCCTTCGCCAAATCTTGTTCAGTTCCATCCAAGCTCGCCTTTGTCTGAATCTTCGTGGAAGAAGAAGAAGCGGTTCACCAGCCACTACATCTGTGGATCCCACCAAAGAATGAAACCTGGCGGCTGCTCGCTCTTTGATCTTTGATTCACCAGCCACTACATCGATGAAGAATCTCTCCAAAATCTGCTCTTTGATCACTGATTCACCGGCCACTACCCCCTTGGAAATGTATCCCACCTTATTCTCAAACCTGGCGGCTCGGTTGATTGGCACTCCTGTAGGCTCATCTTGCATACAAATTCTGGGGGTCCCAGGTCCTGCATCCACCAAGAACTTATCTTCCCTTAAGCGTACAACTTCAGATTCTAAGGCATTTCCACTAGATAACTTAAAACTGGAATTAGATCTTGGAAATGATCGACTCATATAGATGCTCATCATAACTTTTTTCTTTCAGATTCTTGCTCTAATAAAAAAAAAGACTGATAAGAAATCACAGGTTGGGTTGGTCCAACCAAGAAAGACATGGGATTTTATTGGGCATTGCTTGAGCTAAGTCAAGCCTTTTTCTGAGTTAAGTAAAGACTGACTCCCTATAAAGATCTCCCATTTGACACTTTCTATATATCTGTCTCCATTATCGGCTGCATGCTATCGGAGCTACGTGTACACCGCCGGCCGCGTCGAGACTCTCTTTCGAAAGCCACGGAAAGATCACTCCTAAATGCAGCCGTGATCTTATATACGAAAGCCACCAAAAGATCGAATTCCTCTGGATTCTCTTCCTTAGCAGCTCCTTGTCGAAGACCGGATTTATGGTCAACGCTCCATCTCTCATGAATGAAATATCCTTCTGCCATACGTCCCATCTATCCTGACTGGCATGAGGTTCTGAAAGAAACTTTCATATTTCTAGAGGTAGCACAAGGCTATTGAAGATTGGGTTTGTGCATCGAATAGATCCCAGGAACAAAGCAGCTCGTGTATATTAAATAAAAGGAGAGGCGGTTTAGAGCTCGTTAATCACTCCTGAGGTCCAGGAAGTTATGAAAGTTATTTCATAACCTCTCAATTCTATTTGTCACTGATTCAAAGTAAATTACTATTATAAGAGTTTACTTACTCGAATGGAGATCTTACTTCTTCTAAGGAGATGAGCTACCTAGATCTTTGTATTTACGGGTCTCGGTAATTAAAGAGACTAGATCAAATAGGGCAATTCATAATGCTCTCTTCCTTCCCTCTTCTGCTCTTCCTGTCCTAAATAACGTCAGTCTCATATAGCTAGAATTTGAATCAAATTCAACAAAGCAGATCAATCAAAGAAGTTGAAAAGCCAGTTCCGATCGATGATGTCACGAAATACCTTTTCACTCTTGTTCTTATCCGATGCGCCAATAAAATAAGAAGGGTAGCATTTTGACCATATTCACGAGAGTGCTAAGATCAAAAGTTCTCTAAGGCTAAGCTATGTCATGTCACCACACCGGAAGATGGGCCTATTGGACGCCACGAGGTGTGCTGGTCGTATCCTATCATCATTTTACCTAGTGGACATGCTCGTCCAAGAGAGATTTGCGCTTGTCCTTGCTAATTAGTCTGTTGTCGCTCGTCCTGTCTATCCTAGTTGCCTATCTCCGTCACCAAGAAGAGGGTTTGCACCGTAAAGTGGTACAGATCTACTTGTCCCCTAAAAAAGGTAAGTGTTTTGAGATCGTTCAACACAAGCAGGAGATCGAGCATTCGCATAGAAAAATGGTGATCAAATAAAGTCCGTTCGTGCCCCATACCCATGAACAATAAAGTGGAGCACCCCGACCGGAGGCTGCCCACCCGGATGACAAGATCTGATGTCAAAGAGGGGGCCCTTTTCTCGCAGGCATGGCTTTCTAAACAATCAATGACCAAGTCTCGCCTATGAAAGCGACAGGCGAATCTCTTTAGCAGTTTCTTAACATTACTACATGGCAAAGTGCGAGCCACTCTTATACTACTCCTCACCCCCCCTTGTCACTTAAAGGGCGAAGTCGCTGAAGCGAGTCTAAAGGCCAAAGAGTGATATTTGAACGCTACTATGCATCCTTACTAATAGTATAGTGTAAGGTAGGTTTGGGTATAGCAGGACTTGAACCTGCGACCATTAGGTTAAAAGCCCAATGCTCTACCAACTGAGCTATACACCCCAAAAACAAACATATAGTAGTAAATAAGGATTGGTGCGGAAAAAAAGGGGGCAGCCGCGGTCGAACTCTAATTCTGGAAAAAAGTTGGGGCCCTTTTACCAAGTCTACCGGATAGAAGATGATAGAGGGCCATATCGTTGCGTTGGACAAGACGGTGCCGTCTCACTTCGAGTTCCTTCCTTCGTAGTAAAATCAGATAATACGCTTCGGCGATGTTACCTACCAAATTAAAGGCCTGCTAGGTGATCGAAATCGCTCAGGTCAGTGAGTCCTCACCTACTCCTTATCTATCTAATAGTTTCTTCTATCTACGATTTTCAAAAGGCGACCCGCGGCTATAAGATACAGCTGTTGTACTACTTTACTGGTAATAAAAAGCTTACGCAAAACGGGAAGACTCTTGTATGTACGGTAACCCTCTCTTCCGCTACTGGCGGACTATTGCACAGAAAGGCCGACAGAAGCAACGTTTCTTAGCGCGCTTTTCAAGCGCTTAGCTTCTGCGGCGGCAAGGCACCGAAGGTGAGTTCAGTTGGAAGCCTAAGCCAAGAAAAGTGACGGGCCGGGGTAGGGGAGCGGCTTTCTTGTGGTAGTAATTGCGAACATCTCTCCTTTTCTCTTAGCGTGCGCAGTTTGCTTGCATGCCGCTTTAGGCACATCTCTCTTTCTTAGTGTCACGCTGAATGAAAATCCGTCTTTTAGTAAGCGTATATAAACAGCTGTTTAGTGTATAAGCAATTCTTTAGTGGCCGCACCGCGGTGGAGGTTGGT